GGCCCTAAACTTTTCTTTTGTGGATCTTCACAACGAAGACTTTCTAAGTTTCGGTGCGAGGAAAAGTATAGATTGTTAATGATTCCTCAAAAGGGGATTCCTTTCTCAAGGATGTTCATTTCTACGTGTATCATATCTATTATAAGATTTGTGATAAGATAAAATTTTGCTCATATCCATTTGTTAAAGAGTAGAATGAATGAGACAGATAACGACTTTTGAAACGTTAACAAAAAGGAAAAGAGAATAGAAACAATAATATAATTAGGGAATCGGAGCCAAATAGGCCTTTTTGGGGATAGAGGGACTTGAACCCTCACGATTTCTAAAGTCGACGGATTTTCCTCTTACTATAACTTTCATTGTTGTCGGTATTAACATGTAGAACGGGACTCTATCTTTATTCTCCTCCGATTAATCAGTTCCTCAAAATAAAAAGATCTATCAGACCTTGGAGTGAATAATTTGATCAATTAATATTCGACTCTTTCTTAAACTTGGAATCAATTGACAACAATTCGCTTATTTGCCATATAATATAAATATGACAAAATAAAAGGGTGATCATTAATCATTTGAAGATAGTATTTCAGTATATATATATATATGTATATAGGTTTATCCTTTACTTTAGCCTTTCGAAAGTTGTGACGTAAGGATTCCTTTCCTAACGCAACGCGGTCAACCCAACTCCATTTGTTAGAACAGCTTCCATTGAGTCTCTGCACCTATCCTTGTGTTATTCTTGCTTTCTGAATCTTTCTTTGTTTTCGGACAATAGGATTTGGCTCAGGATTGCCCATTTTTAATTCCAGGGTTTCTCTGAATTTGAAAGTTATCACTTAGTAAGTTTCCGTACCAAGGCTCAATCCAATTAAGTCCGTAGCGTCTACCAATTCCGCCATATCCCCCATATCCCCTTTTTTCTCTTTTTTCTTTTGTCTCATTATTCTGCCATTCTCTTTTTTTTTTTCTTGCATTTCAATTATATTGTACCCACTTAATTCATATTCATTAAATACCAATTTCTATATTGAATATAGAAAAGTTTTTCCTCTTTTTTGCTTATCTTCTATCTTCTTTTCTCTTTCTCGACGACCCATATTTGGTACAATCAGAAATCATTCTATTACTTAGATATACGCAATTCAATATATATGTATATACACCACATACATATTATATATGCCTTTCTTTCTCTGATTTTTTCGTGAAATTTTGAATACTCGAAGGATCACTTCTTTTTTTCGTCTTAGCTTCCACCTTTCCGAATGAAAAGAAACGCAATGTTTCATTATGATCTAAATTTAATTTATCTGTATTGCATCTTTCTATTTCATTTTTTCTTTCCCTAGAGCAGACCTTCCATAATTCTAGATAATTCGAATCTAATTGAAAATAACGAAAAGAATAGCGAAAACGAAAATTTATTACATCTATTTATTACATTACAAATTTAAAAATTTAATTTATACAATGTAATAAATTCTATTTCTATAAATCTAAAAAATGAATTTTGTATTTATAGAATACAAATAGAATACAAATTTGATCTTCTATCTATATAGATAGAATCTATTCATTCATATTATTTGATTTCATTCATATTATATACTCATATTCTTTATTATTCTTTATTATTTTTTATTTTTTTTTTTTATTTATTCTATTCAAATTCCTTTTTTTTTTTTTTTTTATAATTTGATATGTATTTCTATTCTAGAATATTAGAATTCTATAACTCAAAAATAGATATTAAATAATCTTAAGAAATGAAAAATAAAATTTGACTACCTAATTAAGATATTCTTTATTGATAAAGAGATAATTGATATAATAAATGGGTCGAAATTCTATATTGTGCGATATTCTATTAATCCTTATATTAATTCTTATGTTCTATAATAAGATTCAATTACAATATTTATTTGCAATTCTATTATATCTTCACATTACTTATGAAGAGCTAAGATTCAACAGTTTGCTTAAGTTCCTCTGCATATAAAAATTGATCTTAGTTTAGCCCGCTTAGCTCAGCGGTTAGAGCATCGCATTTGTAATGCGATAGTCATCGGTTCGATTCCGATAGCCGGCTTTTCTCTATTTGGTTTATTTTTGACATGATTGATAGTGTCTTTTTGAAATCAAAGAGTATTGAAAAAGCTTCTCTTCCCCTTTTTCAAAAGGTCCCCGATAATTATATTATGTAGTAGGAATTGCCAATTATGAATTGAATAAAAATGAGAGTCATTATATCTCCGCAGAACAAATCAGGGACTCCTGATATAACCTTTCTTTATCTATACTTTTCTTTAGTATACCTTTCTTTTTGTATAGATCTTTAGAAATAGATATGTATTCTATACAAAAATCAAAGATATATTTAGAAAAGATATATTTATATATAAAAGAGAGTCTGACTATTGATAGAATGCATCTCATTCTTATTTCTAGTATAAGTATATATTTAGTTCAGTTTTAAGTTAGGTTTCTAAAATTT